ATTCTGAATAACTATCTGAATCTTGAATTGTCTTATGACTCATCACTCAACTCCGATGAATTTTTTGAAAGAACTATGCTTTGAACAAATGATCCCCGCTCCCATCACCAGTTGCTCCTCCTATCTACACCCGCTCCACCAACTAATCTTATTTTTGGATCTTGTTTGTGATATTGAGAAAAGATAAATCAATAAATATCTCTATGGATTCTTCCAACTTATTTCTATTCTATAGTATATTAAACGACTACAGTACCCTATATAATTTATATGATATGACTTTTCAATTTGAATTCATTTTTTTTTTATTTTATTGTCTTCTTTCTCTTTTATATTTCCTTCAGATGAATCGAAAACTACAAAGTAGAATATATTTTTGAATGGTTCGAGCCAAAAAATGGACTATTTGCTTATTTACTTTACCTTGTTGTTGTCAGAAAAAGAGGGAAAATAAGGAATTTTCCCCCTGTCTCTAAATGAAATATGATATGCAATATAAAATAGTAAATTAAATACTATATACTATATAGTGGATAGTGGACTGGAAATTCAAATATCTTTCTATTTCTAGTATCCGTTCTCGTTATCCATCCCATTGTCGAAACAAAAATAGAGGATGCATCAATATGTAAATATTTGGTACATAAAGCCACGACCCGATCTATCTATATTTATAACTATAGATAGATAAAAAAAATCTAACTATAGATAGATAAAAAAAATCTATATATAAGCAACCGATCCTTTTTTTTTTGAATCAAAGAAAGATATTCAAAAATGGACGTCTCTTATTTTGTGACTCAGAATAAACGTTTCGCGTGGAGGAGTGGAGGAACGGAATAATAATTTATTCTTATGGAGGATCCAAAAAAGATTGAATCGGAAATATCGACAAATTCTAAATTCTTGCGACGTAGTCTAAATCTAAAGGAAATGAAAAAAAATTTCGAGGCTACAATTCTATCTCTATCAAATTTGAATATCAGAATAGCTGATATAGTCATGATTCAATAGGTCAGGTCCACTTACCTTTTTTATTTCTTATATTTATGATGGATTTGATTGGAATAACGGAAAAGTAGGAATATTTGGCGATTCATAATTGGGGTTGAGTAGGTAGAATATCTATGTCCTCGAACCAAAAATATGGAATAATGAAACCTGAGTTGAGTAAGAATATAGCCTGTAGTGACATAGTTGTCTTCCCAATAAGCGGGGTGATTTATCATTATAATGAACACTTTATAATCACTATACTATCTCATTATATTTATAATGATAATTAGTTAATTAACTCATTCTAATAAAAAAAATATCCCTATTATCCACTAAAAAATGAAGATTGAAACTAGAGTTTTGTGGAAAAAGCCCCTTATCGGATTTGAACCGATGACTTACGCCTTACCATGGCGTTACTCTACCGCTGAGTTAAAAGGGCCTATTTTATTCCATTCCTGAATGAGACAATGTGAAGACATATACATATATTATATACCTACATATTACATTACATAGGTGCATACAGTAGGCTCATAGTGTCTCATTTGGGAATATCTTTTTTTTTTTAGTCAGTCTAGGCTAAAACCTAATTACTTTTTTTTTTCTTTTATTGACCCCTATCACAACGAGATTCGTTTGATTAATACACAAATTGAAATAGATCCAAGATATTTGATATGTGATCAAATCATGTAATGTATGGACTGAAAAGATTCAACTCGTACCTGAAATCCAAGCTCTGCTCTTAGAAAAAAAGAAAGTTTCTATCGTTTCTTAATTTCCTAGCTGTAAGATAGGAATATCGCATCTTAACAATGCGTGAATCGATGCGTGAAGGTTGAAGAATGGCTTTTCTGTCGGACAAATCACTAGCGATCCTATACTTCATTAATTATTAATTATAACACATTATAATTATTTCCTATATAATGGAATGTTTATCCATTCTAATGATATAGAATCTATATATAGAAATAGAATATAGAATTTTTTTCATTCATGAACCATGAATGAAAAAATATTCTATCGGAATCGCGAAAGGAAAGGTGGAAAACTTATTCGTATTTAGTCACACCATTACATTATATTGACAATTACAAAAAACTATTCATACTATGAGTATATATAGTATGATGTCGGTTGGGCATCGCAGATATGCCCCCATCGTCTAGTGGTTCAGGACATCTCTCTTTCAAGGAGGCAGCGGGGATTCGACTTCCCCTGGGGGTAGGGTACTACGAAAGGAGGTTGATCATGTATTATCAATAAGTCTAGACTTGATTCTTCCTGGGTCGATGCCCGAGTGGTTAATGGGGACGGACTGTAAATTCGTTGGCAATATGTCTACGCTGGTTCAAATCCAGCTCGGCCCAAGAATTCACCGATCCATCATGAGATTACATAATATAAGAAATTTGTCCGCCGGAAACGTCTGGTTAATTTTATATCCTATTTGTTTTTTTCCGATATATTCTTCATTTTATGAATTATCTGGATTCATATCAAAATCCGAAAATATAGGACAAGAATTAACAAGTCAAAATATTTTTTGGAAAGATTTCGTATCAATCGATTTAACACGATTTGACAATAGGATTTCTAGTAATCCGTGCCGTTCTCACTAAAGTCCATATCTATGTGGATATTAATATACCAATCACTCCTTTCTCTGTTACAATACGACAATTCTAAATTAAACTAGTCTTAATCAAATCATTAATAATATGTATGCTGTATACCTTATTTCTCTGGGATTGTAGTTCAATCGGTCAGAGCACCGCCCTGTCAAGGCGGAAGCTGCGGGTTCGAGCCCCGTCAGTCCCGACCTAGTATCCGATGACTCCATCAATTCATTTTTTTATTTTCTGTCAAGGGGCATAGAGTGGGATCTAATTCCCATAGGGTCCTTTTTTTTCCGTTTCGAATTTTTTATTGAGAAAATACAATGCGACAATTTCAATTACTTCAATTAGTACCGAGGGGGATAGGCATATTGAATTGGTACAATTGTGGGTAGCACCCTATTTAGTTAGGATTAAAAGAAATCCTTGTCTGGTTTTTTTCGATTGCTCCTGACCCGTGGAAGGGAATCGAATACTTATATATATACTTTCACTAGAGCATATACACAAATTTTGATTCGTTTATTGTACGATAAAAAATGCACTTTTCACATAGTTACCTCGATAAAATACTTTTTTTTCATATTAAAGCCTCTTTCTAGCTCCAATTTTTGATAACTTAAATTACTAATAGGAAACAATCTATTTATATCATTCAAACTACATACTTCATTTTGGATATATGTGTCCCAGGGCCGGTTCAAGGAAAGAAAGGAATATTAAAATTAAGTAATTAAGAAAAGGAAGAGCAAACAAAGAAAAGATAGACCCTCTCTTTCTCTTCTCTTAGTGAGGGAATGAGTAATCTTTTTTTATTTCCGGGGAAGGTCCTATCGAAGAAAGAACAAACTAAAAAAAAAGAGTTCATTTTTGATTTTTTAATTTATCAAAATATTCGATCTTTTCTTCTTATTTTTTCCATTTTACTTCTACTATTTGGGTTCGGTTTTTGACCAATGGAAGCGGAAGATGGGCCAGATGATCCTTTATCATATTATATATATGATTCTATAAATAAGACGGTAGGTTATAGAAAATAACGAATGGATAAAATAAAGAATAATAATTCAATGAGATTCTAAATTGGATCAGGAATTCCATTTTAGGTTTTTATTCCGTATGGATAAAAGATCTTCCTATGTTATACTATTCCATTCTCGATGATGAATAGATTTGATAGCTCAGATATTGTTATTCAATGATATTGATCCGATTCAATATCATCGGGATGTATTTCTCCCATTGAATTTACAGGATAAAGATTTAGAATCTCTATGGGATCAGATCCCGAGTTATTAATTATGAAGTAAAAAAACGATGAAATTATGGAAGTCAATATTCTCGCATTTATTGCTACTGCACTGTTCATTCTAGTTCCTACTGCTTTTTTACTTATCATTTACGTAAAAACGGTCAGTCAAAACGATTAATTTGAATCAAGCTTGACTTCTTAGTTCTTATCAATAATGGAAGAAATGAAAGGGATTCAAATTCCACGTCTTAAATAAAATGAGCGAATTAAAATCAGACGTATATGAGATTTGATAGTATGGTAGAAAGGTTCCTATATTCCTTTCTACCATACTATCTATTAGTGTATAATTCTACTATACATTATTATATAAAATAATAAAGTTGGGCTGTATAAAGAAAGATGGCTTAATGTAGATTACTCCGTAATCTGTATATTGATATATGTACATATAACTCCTATATGTGTAATATACATAGTACTCCAATTCGAGTTCTTTACTTTGGTACATCCATTTGGTTTAGACCGATTTCGATCAATATGATATAATTGAATGCCCACCTTTACTCTTATCTTATAAAATACGTATCTACATAATAACAGATCGACTTCCTCTTTGAACAGTAAAGCGAGAAACAAATAAAAAGGGGTCGGTTGCTCCTCATTGTAATATTTATATATAATTCTGTTAAGAGCTAGTTCATCTAAATACTCTATTTCAATTTGGTTGGAAAAAATTGCATATCATGCGTATTCCGTTTAGTTTCAAAATACGAAGATGGGAATCATTTAATTTAACTATTTGTTTGATTGAAAGGTTATTCGTCATCTATTACATTACTTTACTGGATTCCAGTCGAATTTTAAAATGAAGATATTTGAAAGAAAAACGCTTTGCAGAAGGATTATGAAACTATTAATACAGTTTGATTACTCAACTCAATTCAATTAGTAATTACCCTCGCCCTAGAGTCCACTTCTTCCCCATACTACAAGTGAAAGGGAAAATGTAAAGACTACCATTAAAGCAGCCCAAGCAAGACTTACTATATCCATGTGAATTATGCCCCCGAATATGAAGAAACTCTTTCATTATTGATTACTAATAATATGGAATCAATGGCACA